ATGTATATAATATATATATATATATATATATATATGCGTGCGTGTGCGCGTAGTGCAGGTTGTGTGGGGCGGTGGGGTTGCTGTTGTATTAATATGTTAGTGTGTTTAGGGTCGTAATACGGCCAGAGTGCTGTATAGATAGGTCTCGTTTTAGGGGTTTGGCGAGAGCAAACTTATCTGTATGAGTGTTCCGGTTGTGGGGGGGTAGGGGGGGTTTGCCGGAGGCAAGCGCGTGTACGGCTGGGCATAGGCTGTGTGTGTGTGTGTGTTTTGTGCGTTGCTGGGCGTGTAGTGTGTGTGTGTGAGCGCGCGCGTATATTTTGTGTGCGGCTGGGTGTGTAGTGTGTGTCGTGTGCGCGCGCGCGTATATATTTTGTGTGCGGCTGGGCGTACCGGGCGTGGATTAAGCTTGTCAGTTAAATAGGGGCTGTGGGAGGAGGGAAAAGTGCATTTTTATAACAGTGTTTTAGGGAGGTTGGTTTTGGGGTGGTAAAATATGTCCTTCGAGCATGAAAAGATAGTCCACTGGGGTATTATGATGTGATACGTACATTGCACCGTATGTTCAGCCACAATTACGTTTGCCGGCCGCACCACGGAGACGGCTACGACCGCGACGCTGGCTAGGGGCTCTGACGCCACACCAGAATTAAAAAAATACCAGCTGCCAGGAAGAGCGTATATGGTTGCCGACGTTACGCGGCCAGGTGTAATTAACCCATTAACCAGAGGCCTTGGAAAGTGTGAGAAAGTGCCCGTTTGCTTGTTCCGCCCCTGACCTAACAACCAGAGGCCTTGGAAAGTGTGAGAAAGTGCCCGTTTGCTTGGTCCGTTCCTGAGACTGGTAATAGGGTGTCTGGGTGGGCGGGTTGATGGTTTCTCGTGATATGCCAGAGATCTATTAGGCTATTCCTTCATGCATGAATTATCTTTCCTTGTACATGGACTGTATGTCAATGTCAGACTAAGCAGGTAATGTATTGTGTCACTGTCCTGTGGACTTGATTGGGTGGTGGGTGATAGAATGTATGTCCTATATCATTAATATAATATACTCTATAATATTCATGGGGTAAGTAAATTAATGTCTAATTATACATAATATGTCCTATATCATTAATATAATGTACTATATAATATTCATGGGGCAAGTAAATTAATGTCTAATTATACATAATATGTCCTATATCATTAATATAATGTACTATATAATATTCATGGGGCAAGTAAATTAATGTTTAATTATACATAATATGTCCTATATCATTAATATAATGTACTATATAATATTCATGGGGCAAGTAAATTAATGTTTAATTATACATAATATGTCCTATATCATTAATATAATGTACTATATAATATTCATGGGGCAAGTAAATTAATGTTTAATTATACATAATATGTCCTATATCATTAATATAATGTACTATATAATATGTCTCGGACAAAAAATAGTTTAATTAAAATACTAGTTTTGGGGACTAGGGTTAGGACTATTGTTCTTTTTTTGACGCTCTGGGGGCAGGGCATGCCCATTTTTGGTTTACAAGGCCAATGCTTTGGTTGGTTTAAGCTACCAGGGCTATCAGTTTATTATGGTGTGTTCGATTTTATTTGTGGTTGGGATGAGGATTAGTGGGACTAGGAAGTATGTGATAGAGGTTGCTTGTCCTAGTATGATGAATGGTGGTTCGACAGGCTGGCCGCCTAGTCATGTTAGTAGTACAATGTTAGCTGTTATTATTCAGAATAGTAGTTGGCCTAGTGGGCGGTAGGTGTTGGTGCGTTGGTGTGAGTTGTGTAGCAGTGGGATGATCAGTAAGATTATGATTGATAGGGCTAGTGCTAGGACCCCTCCTAACTTATTGGGGATTGATCGTAGGATTGCATAGGCGAATAGAAAGTATCACTCTGGTTTAATGTGGGGTGGGGTTGAAAGGGGGTTTGCTGGGGTGAAGTTTTCTGGGTCTCCTAGGAGTAGGGGGGTGAATAAGGCTAGGTAAAGTGTTGCTGTTATCATTGCTCCGGCGCCAAGCAGGTCTTTGTATGTAAAATAGGGGTGAAATGGGATTTTATCGCTGTTTGCGTTCAGTCCGGTTGGGTTGTTTGACCCGGTTTCGTGTAAGAAGAGTAGGTGAAGTATTATGGTGGCTAGGATAAGGAATGGCAGTAGGAAGTGGAAGGTGAAGAATCGGGTCAGTGTTGCGTTTCCTACTGCAAACCCGCCTCACAGTCATTCTACCAGGGATGTTCCGATGTAAGGAATTGCTGATAAGAGGTTGGTGATTACTGTGGCGCCCCAGAACGACATTTGTCCTCAGGGCAACACATAGCCCATGAATGCAGCGGCTATCGTTAGGAATAGTAGTAGTACGCCTGTGTTTCATGTTTCTTTGTACAGGTAGGACCCGTAGTATAGTCCTCGGCCAATGTGGGAGTACAGGCAGATGAAAAATATAGATGCGCCGTTGGCGTGTATGTTTCGAATTAGTCAGCCGTATTGTACATCACGGCAGATGTGGGCTACTGAGGAGAATGCGAGTGTTGTATCAGCAGTGTAATGCATGGCTAGGAACAGGCCGGTGGCGATTTGTGTGATGAGGCACAGTCCTAGTAGTGAGCCGAAGTTTCATCAAGCGGAGATATTTGATGGTGCGGGGAGGTCAATAAGTGAGTTGTTTATGATTTTTATGATTGGGTGGGTTTTTCGTATGGCCATTTATGTGTTTTTGTAGTTGAATTACAACGGTGGTTTTTCAGATCACAGGTTTTGGTGTTATGCCAAATGAAAATGTTATGAGTTATTTATTATTTTTTATGGGACTTTGTTATCTACTTGGTTTGGTGGGGGTGGCGTCTAATCCAGCCCCGTATTTTGGTGTGGTGGGTTTGGTTGTTGGGGTGGTTGGGGGGTGTGGGATGTTGGTGGGTTCTGGTAGTTCTTTTGTTGGGTTAGTTTTGTTTTTAATTTACTTGGGTGGTATGTTGGTTGTCTTTGCCTATTCTGTGGCTTTGGCTGCTGAGCCGCATCCTCAGGGCTGGGGTGATAGCGGTGTGCTTGGTTATGTTTTTGTCTATCTTGTTTTAGTGTTAATAGTGTTGGCTGTGTTTAGTGAGTTTTTTGGTGTTGGTGGTATTGGCACGGGCGTGGGGGGGCTGTGTGGTGTGCGGTTGGATTTTAGTGGTGTTGGGGTTATGTTTTCTGTGGGAGGGCTTTTGTTGTTGTTGTGTGTTTTGGGGCTCTTGTTGGCGCTTGCGGTCGTTCTTGAGCTGGTTCGGGGGCAGAGTCGTGGATGTCTTCGTGTGCCTTAGTATTTTATTTAGTATTAGGATGGAGGTCATTAGTGTGATGAATGCGAGAAGGTGGGATTTTATGTTGCCTGTGTGTAGTTGTGATAGTTTTTTTGCTGTGGTTGTACTTGATGTTGCTGATATTATTGGTATTAGTGTTTCGTACCATAAGAGGTCGTTTAGTTGTAGGGCCTTAGTCTGGGCGGAGGCTATGTTTTTTATTGGTAAGTATCGGTGGGAGAAGGTATTGAAGAATATGAGTTGTGTTGTGGCTGTGTGGTGGTGTGTGTTTGTTTGGTTTTGTGGGGTTAGGTGTGTGGTGTGATTTATTAGGTCTATGGCGTAGGCGAGGCCTAGGAGGGTTACTATTAGTGCTGCCAGTTTGGTGTTGGTTGGTATTGTTATGGTTTGTGGTTTTAGTGGTGTTGTGGCGGTGGTTACTAGTAGTCCTGCTACAATGCTACCTAGTGATAGTCGCAATAGGGGTTGGATGTGTTGTTGGTTTAGCTCGTTTTGCATTGTGGTGGGGTACCGAGGGGCCCCGGTGTGAGTGTAAAAGATAAGTCGTGTGCTGTATGCTGCGGTTAGTGCTGTTGCGATTATGGTTGTTAATAGGGCTCAGGCGTTGAGTGCGGAGGTGGTAAGTGTTTCAATGATAACATCTTTTGTGAAGAACCCTGCGAGGAAGGGAGTTCCTATTAGTGCTAGGCTGCCGAGTGTTAAACAGCTGGAGGTGATTGGTAGGGTTTTTTGTGTGTTGCCTATTTTGCGAATATCTTGTTCGTTGTTTAGGTTGTGGATGATTGAGCCCGAGCAGAGGAATAGCAGTGCTTTGAAGAATGCGTGGGTAATAATGTGCAGATAGGCTATTGTTGGCTGATTTATTCCGATTGTTAATATTATTAGTCCAAGCTGGCTTGAGGTGGAAAATGCGATGATTTTTTTGATGTCGTTTTGTGTTAGTGCACAGATAGCAGCGAATAGTGTGGTTAATGCCCCTAGGCAGAGACAGGTAGTCAGGGTTGTCGGGCTGGTTGATAGTAGTGGGTGTATGCGGATTAGCAGGAAAATTCCTGCGACTACCATGGTGCTGGAGTGTAGTAGTGCTGAGACTGGGGTGGGGCCTTCTATTGCTGCTGGGAGTCATGGGTGTAAGCCGAATTGTGCGGATTTCCCTATTGCTGCTAGTACTAGGCCCAGGAGTGGTAAGGTTGGTGTGTCGTGGTGCGTGAAGATGTGTTGAATTTCTCACGTGTTGTAGTTTATTGCCATTCAGGCTAGTGACAGGATCAGGCCGATGTCTCCGGTACGATTGTATACGATTGCCTGCAGGGCTGATGTTGTGGCGTTAGAGCGTGCATGCCACCAGCCGATTAGTAGAAAGGACATAACTCCCACACCTTCTCAGCCAATAAATAGTTGTAATATGTTGTTTGCTGTGGTGAGCGTGGTCATTGCGATTAAGAACAGCAGGAGGTACTTTGTGAATTGGGTTAGGTTGGGGTCGTGCGATATGTATCAGTTTGTGAATTCTAGGATGGCTCAGGTGATGAATAATGCGGTTGGTAAGAATAGGGTTGTGTAGAGGTCAAAGAGGAAGCTAATTTGGAGGTTGAATTCTGTGGTGGTTCAGCAGAGGTGGGTTGTGATAGATTTTATACCTGTGTTGAGGAGGATTGATATTGGTAAGAGACTCTGCAGGAAGGCTAGTTTTACTGTAGTGGTGATGGCTATTGGTGTGGCCATACGTTGGGTTAGTAGTGGCAGGGTTAGTGTTGCGAGAGTGGTTATTATTGTTGTGTGAAACAGTGTGGTCATGGTACTTTCACTTGGAGTTGCACCAAGTAGGGTTAATTCCTAAAATTAATGGGCGGCTGGTGTCCTTTGAAAGTTAGGAGAGGGCCAAGCGATTAAACTTGGGTTACTAGAGTAGCAGTCAAGTCAAACCCTCTCGGGAGGCAAAGGGGGGTTAGTCTTTATTTTTAAGTCCACAGCTTAAGGTTTTGTGTTAAACTATGCCTGCCTCTGTATTAATGTTAGTTTTGGGTGGAGCATTAGTAGGGCAAGGGGTAGTAGGTGTGTAACTAGTAGAAGATGTTCTCGGGTTTGTGATGGGGGTGTGGTGGTGGTTTGTTGTGGGCCGTGCTGTGTGGACACAAAGATGTATAGGGAGTATGTGGCTGTGAGCAGGGTTGTAATTCCCGTAAGAATAATGGTTGTGGTGGTTCAGTTAAATGTGGAGGTGATAATTATTAGTTCTCCTAGAAGGTTTGTTGTTGGTGGTAAGGCCATGTTTATTAGGTTGGCTAAAAGTCATCAGGTGGCTATTAGGGGAAGGGTAATTTGTAACCCTCGGGTCAATATTAAGGTTCGTGTGTTTGCTCGTTCGTAGTTGGTGTTGGCCAGGCAAAATAGTATTGAGGAGGTTAGGCCGTGGGCGATTATTAGTAGTATGGCACCGTTAATGCTTCATGGTGTTTGGATTAGGGTGGCAGTGATAACAAGGCCTATGTGGCTGACTGATGAGTAAGCGATGATGGACTTAAGATCTGTCTGGCGTAGGCAGATCAGGCTTGTTATTACTATACCCCATAATGCCAGGACAATGAATGGGTAGTAGGCCGTTTGTGTTGTGGTGGTTAGTAGTGGGGTGATGCGGATGATTCCGTAGCCCCCTAGCTTTAGTAATACGGCGGCCAGGATTATTGAGCCTGCAATTGGGGCTTCGACGTGGGCTTTTGGTAGTCATAGGTGTGTACCATAAAGTGGCATTTTTACTAGGAATGCTGTTATACATGCGAGTCATATAATGGTGTTTGTTTGGTTCGTGGCGGGTCAGGGGTGTGTAAGCGTCAGTATGAGTATTGTTGTGTGTTTGTGGTTTATGTGTGTGGCTAAGATGGCTAGTAGAAGTGGTAGAGAGCTGGCTAGGGTGTAGAATAGGAAGTAGTTTCCTGCTTTTAGTCGTTCCGCTTGGTTCCCTCAGCGCGTAATTAGTACAAGGGTTGGTAGGAGGGTTGCTTCAAATATAATATAGAATATTATCAAATCTTGTGCGCAGAAGGCTAGTAGGAGGGCTGCTTGTAGTGTTGCGCATGTGACTAGGAAGGTTCGTTTTCGGTTTGTTGGTTCATGTTTTAGGTGTTGTTGGCTGGCAATTATTATTAGTGGGAGAAGTCAGGCTGATAGGATGGTCAAGGGGGTGGTGATTTGGTCAAGTGCTGTGTAGTAGCTGATTGTGTGTGGGGTGGTGTGTATAGGGGTGTGCAGCCATTTTAGCATGGTTAGTGTGATCAGTAATGAGTGGCCCGTTGAGAAGGTGAACAGGTGTTTCGGCTTGGCTAGTATGGCGGTCGGGATTAGTATGGTGGTTGCGAGTAGGACTTTTAACATGCTAGGAGGTTTATGGTTTTTAAGTTATCTGAGGCGTTGGTGCGGGTCGTTGCTACTAATAGTGCGAGGCCAGCACTGGCTTCGCAGGCCGCCATGGCGAGCAGTAGTATTGGGTTTATGGTTGTGTTGGTGGTGGTTATGTCTTGGGTCATTGTGGCTATGGTTGTGAATAGGGCGAGTATTAGACCCTCTAAGCAGAGGAGCACGGATACAAGGTGGTTGCGGTGTAGGGTGAGGCCTAGTAGGCTTAGTGTAAATGCTGTGGAGGTGGTTAGGGCTGGGGTCACGATGCTGGCCTCGGAGGTGGCGCCGAGATTTTCTAAGTCGAAATTAGGTGGTTTGTAAGGTTAACTCTAGTCAGCATATTCTGCCCATTCCAGGCCTCCTTGTGATCATTCGTACATTAGGCCCGCCCCAAGAAGGGTTAAAATGATTAGTGCGTAGTTTATGGTCTGGCTTGGTGTGGGAGAGTTGATGGCCCATGGGGTGGGTAGAAGTAGGGCGATTTCTAGGTCAAATAGTAGGAAGAGGATTGCTACCAAGAAGAACCGTATGGAGAATGGCAGTCGTGCAGTGCCCAGTGGGTCAAAACCGCACTCGTAGGGCGTGGTTTTTTCTGTATCCGGGCTGGTGTTGGGCAGTCATAGGCTGATGGTAATTAGTAGTAGGGTGAGCGTTAGGATGACGGTTAGGCTTGAAATAGTTTGCATTGGTGCCTTCCCCCAGGGCTGCCTGGGGCTAAACGGTTGGAAGCCGTTTGTACTTTTATACTAGGGAGGCATGAGCCTCATCAGTAGAGTGAGACGTACAAGAACAGTCACACTACGTCTACGAAGTGTCAGTATCATGCTGCGGCCTCAAATCCGAAATGGTGGGCAGTGGTGAAGTGGAAGCTGATCTGTCGGATTAGGCAGGTGATTAGGAAGGTTGTGCCGATGATGACATGCAGGCCGTGGAAGCCTGTTGCGACAAAGAATGTTGCGCCATAAGTTGCGTCGGCAATGGTGAAGTGGGTTTCGCCGTACTCCATTGCTTGAAGTAGTGTAAAGTAGGCGCCAAGAAGTACGGTTAAGGCTAGTCCTTGGATGGACTCGATTCGATTCCCTGCTAATATGGCGTGGTGAGACCATGTGATTGTTACCCCGGAGGCAAGCAGCACTGCGGTGTTTAGGAGGGGGACTTCAAATGGGTTTAGCGGTGTGATTCCGGTGGGGGGTCAGGTTCCGCCTAATTCTGGGGTTGGGGCTAGGCTAGAGTGGTAGAATGCCCAGAAAAAGCCGATAAAGAAGAATACCTCTGATGTAATGAACAGCACTATGCCGTATCGTAGGCCCTTTTGTACTGGTTTGGTGTGGAGGCCTTGAAAGGTCCCTTCGCGTACGACGTCGCGTCATCACTGGTAAGAGGTTAGTAGCATAAGGATGAGTCCAAGATTTATTGGGAGGGTGGTGTTGTAGTGGAACCATATGGCTAGGCCAGAGGTTATAAGGAGTGCGGCTACTGCGCCGGTCAGGGGCCACGGGCTGGGGTCTACTATGTGGTATGTGTGAGCTTGGTGGGTCATTAGGTATTTTCTTGTAAGTATAGGCTTAATAGTAGGGTAAAGACGTAGGCTTGGATAACTGCTACTGCAATTTCGAGCCCTGTTAGTAGGGCCAGGAGGAGTGCTGTGAGTGCAGCGACTGATGGTATTATAGTAAGTATTGCGAGGGTTGTGGAGGAGACTAGGGTTATTAATAGATGGCCTGCTGTTAAGTTTGCAGTTAGCCGTACTCCGAGGGCTAGGGGGCGGATAAAGAGGCTAACTGTTTCGATTAGAATTAGTGCTGGCACTAGCGGGGTAGGCGTGCCTAGTGGCAGTATATGGGCCAGGGATGTGGTTGTTTGTGTTCGTAGGCCTAGTAGTACTGTTATAAGCCATAGGGGCACTGCGAGGGCCATGTTTAATGCCAGTTGTGTTGTGGGGGTGAATGTATATGGCAGCAGCCCTGATAGGTTTATTAGTAGTAGATATGAGATGATTGTTGTGAGGGGTAAGGATCAGGTGTGGCCGTGTTTGTTTAGTGGGGTTATAAGTTGTTTTGTAATGAGCATAATAGTGTTGGTCTGTAGTGCTTCTAGGCGATTCGTGATAGGGCGACGTGTGATGGTTATTAGTATGGCCGGGACTGCTAGTGCGATGGTTATTAGTGAGAGGCCGAATGCGCTCGGGGCCAGGAATTGATCGAATAGGCTTAGTGTCATATTCAGGGTCAGGTGTCTTTTGGTTGTGGGGAAGGCTGTTGGGGCGGAGTGGAGGTGTGTTTAGTGCGTATTAGTGTTGGTTTTATAATAAGGAGTGCGATGAGCCAGGCTGTTATAAGGGTTATGAATCACGGGGCGGGGTGTAGTTGTGGCATTGCCCTGAGGGATGCGCAGCGCGTCCTTCTTTGGCTTAAAAGGCCAATGCTTAGGTTAGCTTCTTAGGGAAGAGTTAAGCATTGTAGTTGATCAGGCTTCGAATGATGGGAGGTTTGTGGCTTCTACAGTGATTGGCATGAAGCTGTGATTTGCCCCGCAAATCTCTGAGCACTGGCCGTAGAACAGCCCTGGCCGGGAGGCGGTGAATGTTGTTTGGTTTAGGCGTCCAGGCACGGCGTCCGTTTTAATCCCGAGGGCTGGTACGGCTCATGAGTGTAGTACGTCATCGGCGGTGATTAATATGCGCGTTGGGGAGTTTGTTGGGATTGTTGTGTGGTGGTCTACTTCTAGCAGGCGAAGTGTTCCGGCAGCAAGGTCTTGTGTTTGTGTTATGTATGAGTCGAATGTAAGGCTTTCATAGTCTGTGTATTCGTAACTTCAATATCACTGGTGGCCGGTGGTTTTGATTGTTAGGTGAGGGTTACTGATTTCGTCTATTAGGTACAAGATCCGCAGTGAGGGGAGGGCGATTAGAATTAGGATGATAGCTGGCAGGATCGTTCAGACGGTCTCTATTAGTTGTGCGTGTATGGTTCCTGTGTGCGTTAGGGTTGTAGTAATTAGCAGTGTGATGGTGTATAGAACAAAGGTGCTGATTAAAAATACTACCATTATAGCGTGGTCGTGTAGGTGTAGGAGTTCTTCTATAATTGGCGAGGCGGCATTTTGTAGTCCTAGCTGGGCTGGGTGGGCCATGGAGTCTCATGGGGGTTTAACCCATTATTTAGCGCTGACAGGGCCACGTATTAAGTTTACTAGAGTCTCTTGGAGAGATAAGTATATGGTTAGTGTGCAATTAGTTTGAAACTAATTAGGGGGGGTTAGAGTCCTCCATCTCTTGGGGTGGGCAAAGATTAGTATTGGCTCTTCATATGTGTGGTGTGGCGGTGGGCAGCCGTGGAGTCATTCAAGGTTGGTTTCTAATAGTGGTGATGATTGTGGGGTACGTTTTGATGCAAATGCTTCTCAGATGATGAATGCTATGATTACTGCGCCCACTATTGAGATAAGTGAGCCAATGGATGACATGGTGTTTCATAGTGAGTAGGCGTCTGGGTAGTCCGAGTAGCGTCGTGGCATGCCAGCGAGTCCGAGAAAGTGTTGTGGGAAGAATGTTAGATTGACGCCAATAAACATTAGTCCGAAGTGGGTCTTTGTTCATGTGGGGTGGAGTGTAAATCCTGTGAATAGTGGGAACCAGTGGACGAAGCCGCCTATAATTGCAAATACTGCCCCTATTGACAGTACGTAGTGAAAGTGGGCTACTACGTAATAGGTGTCGTGAAGAATGATGTCTAGTGACGAGTTTGCAAGGATTACCCCTGTAAGTCCGCCGACAGTGAATAGGAAGATAAAGCCTATGGCTCATATTAAGGGGGCGTCCCATTTGATGGTCCCTCCGTGCAGAGTAGCGAGTCAGCTGAAGACTTTTACACCCGTTGGGATGGCAATGATTATTGTAGCGGAGGTGAAATATGCTCGGGTGTCAACGTCCATGCCGACTGTAAATATGTGGTGGGCCCATACAATGAAGCCAAGGAAGCCGATAGACATTATAGCTCATACCATGCCCATGTACCCAAAGGGCTCTTTTTTGCCCGCGTAGTAAGTGATGATGTGAGATACCATGCCAAATCCTGGGAGGATTAGAATGTAAACTTCTGGGTGGCCGAAGAATCAGAATAGGTGTTGATATAGTACTGGGTCCCCTCCGCCCGCCGGGTCGAAGAATGTGGTGTTTAGATTTCGGTCTGTCAGAAGCATGGTGATCCCTGCAGCAAGAACCGGAAGGGCTAGTAGAAGTAGCACTGCGGTGATTAACACTGACCATACAAACAAAGGTGTGTTGTATTGTGATAGAGTTGGGGATTTTATGTTGATACATGTGGTAATAAAGTTAATCGCGCCAAGAATGGAGGACACACCAGCAAGGTGTAGTGAGAAAATTACTAAGTCTACGGAGGCGCCGGCATGGGCTAAGTTGGCCGCTAGAGGTGGGTAGACGGTCCACCCAGTGCCTGCACCGGCTTCCACTCCCGCGGATGCGAGTAGTAGTAGAAGAGACGGGGGGAGGAGTCAAAAGCTTATGTTGTTTATTCGTGGGAACGCCATATCTGGTGCGCCGATTATAAGGGGTACTAATCAATTACCAAATCCGCCGATCATGATCGGTATTACCATGAAAAAAATTATTACGAATGCGTGGGCTGTTACTACTACGTTATAGATTTGGTCGTCGCCCAGAAGGGACCCGGGTTGACTTAGCTCGGCACGGATAAGCAAGCTGAGGGCGGTGCCGGTCATTCCTGCTCAGGCACCGAAAAGTAAGTATAGGGTGCCGATGTCTTTGTGGTTGGTTGAGAAGAATCAACGAACAAGCATTTCAGGTAGGGTGGCCGAGAAGGTGGCAAGTTGTAGCCTTGTTTACGGGGTGTATAGCCCCCCCAACCAGGCCCCAGAGGTGAGACACACCAAAGTGCAAATTTGGAGACGCACCCCACAAAGGTGCCGGGGCTTCTCCCGTTTTTTCTTTCAACGGGAGAAGCGTAGGCTGAAGCCCGCTGGATTGGGTGTTTAGTTGTTAATTAAAGTTTTACGGGGTCGAGGCCCGTCAGTCTAGTGAGGTCTTAGCTTAATTAAAGTGTCTGAGTTGCATTCAGGAGATGTAGTGTTGTATGATTACAGGCCTTCAGAAATTAGGAGGGTGGTTACTCTTGTTTAGAACTTTGAAGGTTCTTGGTTTAATGTTTGAACCTAAATTTCTATGTGGAGTTGTATAGTGTTGCGGTTAGTGGGAGTAACATGGTGGCTAGTACGGCTATTATTGCTATTGTGGGGTGTGTTTTTGTGTTAAGGCGTCATTTTATTTTTCCGGCGGCGGTTGTTGGTGGGGCGGTGAGTATTGTTATATATGCTATTCGGGTGTAGAAGTATAGGCTTGGGAGGCTTGTTAATAGTAGTGCTACCCCTAGCGGGAGCAGCTGTAGTGTTGTGAGTTCTTTGGTGATGAGTCATTTTGGTATGAATCCGGTGAGCGGTGGGAGTCCGGCTAGGGATATGAGCACCACTAGGGTTGTGGTTAGTATGATTGGTGAGGTGGTTCATGTGGTGCTGATATCTGAGATGGTTTTTGTTTCTGTGGCTGCTAGTGTAAGGAAAATTGTGGTGGTGGTGGTGAGGTATAGTATTATAGTAAGGGTGGCTAAGCTTTGGTTGGTTATGAGGGCTGGGAGGAGTCATCCTATGTGGGCGATTGAGGAGAATGCTATGATTTTTCGGGTCTGGGTTTGGTTTAGCCCAGCTCAGCCGCCTGTTGCGGTTGATATTAGGCCGAGGGTTATAAGTATTATTGGGTTTAGGTTCGTGTGTATTAAGTATAGTAGAGCGAGGGGGGCAAGTTTTTGTCATGTGGAGATTAATGTGGCGGTGTATAGGGTGGTGCCTTGTATTACCTCTGGGTATCATAGATGTGCTGGGGCGAGACCTAGTTTTATTATGAGTGCTACTGTGGCGAGGGTTGTTGTTAGTGAAGAGTTGGTGTGGAGGATTGATCATTCTCCTGTTTGTCAGGCATTTAGTGTGCTTGCTAGAAGGATGCTTGCTGCTGCAGCGGCCTGGATAATAAAGTATTTTGTTGTTGCTTCGGTTGAGCGTGGGTGGTGGTGTTTTATTATAATGGGTAGGATGCTTAGGGTGTTTAGTTCTAGGCTGATTCAGGCAAGAAGTCAGTGGGTGCTTGCCATGGTGAGGATGGTGCTGGTGGTGAGGCTGGTGACAAGTAGTGATCAGATGAGTGGGTTTATTAGTAGAGGAGGGATTTTACCAACATGTTCGGGGTATGGGCCCGATAGCTTTATTAGCTGACTTTACTAGGAGGTAGTATAATTGGTAGTACGCGAGAGTTTGAGTCTTGTAGTGCGGGTTCGTATCCTGGTCTCTTATGGGAGGTGAGGGGATTTTAACCCCTGTGGTGTACTCTATCAAAGTAGTCCTTGGTTTTCGGGCACGCCTCCGGTTAGTGCGTGAGTGGTGGGGTGCTTGATATGGTGATGGGCATTGTGATGTATAATAGGCATAGGGCGAGGGTTAGTGGTAGGAATGTTTTTCATAATAGGTGTATTAGTTGGTCGTATCGTATTCGTGGGTACGAGGCGCGAATTCATAGGAACCCCAGTGTTAACAGTGTTGTTTTTAGTATTAGGTTCAAGGTTAGAGGGTTTTTTGTAGGTGCGAGAAATAGGATGCATGATAGTGTGTTTATTATTATGATGTTGGCATATTCAGCTAGGAAGAATAGGGCGAACGGTCCAGCGGCGTATTCTACGTTAAATCCGGATACTAGTTCCGATTCGCCCTCTGTCAGGTCGAATGGGGCGCGGTTTGTTTCAGCTAGGGTTGAGAGGTATCATATTATTATTAGTGGTCATAGGGGGGCTGCGAGTCATGTGGTTTCTTGTGCTGTTATAAAGGCCTGTGTGGAGTAGTTCCCTGTTAAGATTGTGGCCGAGAGTAGGAGTATGCCAAGGGTTACTTCGTAGGAGATTGTTTGTGCTACTGCTCGGAGGGAGCCGATGAGGGCGTATTTGGAGTTGGAGGCTCAGCCAGATCAGAGAATTGTGTAGACAGAGAGGCTTGAGATAGCTAAGATGATTAGTAATCCTAGGTTTATGTTTAGTAGTGGGGTTGGCATTGGTAGTGGGGTTCATATTAAAAGGGCTAGGGCTAAGGCGATTGTTGGTATAGTGATAAATAGTATAGGAGATGAGATTGTTGGGCGAATGGGTTCTTTGATAAACAGTTTTACTCCGTCTGCGATTGGTTGTAGTAGTCCAATCGGGCCTACGGTGTTTGGTCCTTTGCGTAGTTGCATGTAGCCCAATAGTTTTCGTTCCAGCAGTGTTAGGAATGCCACTGCGAGTAGGATTGGGATGGCTAATGATAGTGGTATTAGCAGGATTTCTGTGGCTTTGTGCATTGGTTAGGGAAAGGATTTGAACTTTTGGTTGTAAGGGCTTAGGCCTTATGCATTGACCTGTCTCTGCCACCCTAACGTAACAGTGCCCCTGGTCTAGGGGCGTGGGTTAAAGTTTTGGTGCTTTAGATCGTTTCAGTTTTGTGTTCAGTGCGTGCTCGTGGTATTGGCACTGTCTTCTTGGTCCTTTCGTACTAAAGAAGATTTGGCACAGATAGAAACCGACCTGGATTATTTCCGGTCTGAACTCAGATCACGTAGGACGTTAGCCGTTGAACAAACGGGCCTTTAGTAGCGGCTGCACCACTGGGGTGTCCTGATCCAACATCGAGGTCGTAAACCCTCTTGTAGATATGGACTCTTGGAGAGGATGGCGCTGTTATCCCTGGGGTAACTTGGTTCGTTTGTCAGTTGTACTGGGTCAGTTAATTGGTCTTTTAGGGTTGTGGCCCTTTATTAGGGGCGGTTAGCCCGATGCACGGAGGTTTAGTTGTTCTCCGCAGTTGCCCCAACTTAAACTGTGGCCTATTATTAGATTTGTGTTTACCTGTTGGTGATGTTATCTGGTAGTAGTGCGCAGCTGTTGTAAGCTCCACAGGGTCTTCTCGTCTTGTGGGTGCATCCTAGCTTTTGTACTAGGAGATCAGTTTCACTGAGTGGCCATAAAAGACAGTTTCACCCTCATTTAGCCGTTCATACTAGTCCCTATTTAGGGGACAAGTGATTACGCTACCTTTGCACGGTTAGAATACCGCGGCCGTTGAAATAAGCTTATTCACTGGGCAGGCGGGACCTTTAATACTTGTGTGGCTAAAGGCGATGTTTTTGGTAAACAGGTGGGGTGGGTTAGCCGAGTTCCTTTTATGGCTGTTGCGCGGGTGTAGTGGCACTCCTGGGTTGGGGTGACGGATGTTTTAGTAAAGTGTTCTTGTGTTGTGCGTATTGGTCCGATAATAATTTGTATGTATGGGTGTGCCTTGGTGTGAGTGGGCTCTTAATGAGTTACTAGTTTTAGCAGTTTTGCCTCTAGCGCGATGTTGGTAGAGTGGCTCAGTTTGATGGTGTAGGGGGTTTGGGTGTTTTTTGGCATTGTGTTTGTCTTTGCTTTGACGCTATATTTTTTGGTGGCTGCTTTAGGGCCAACTGGGCGTTGGTGGTGGGTATTGTCCTCTAGTATTGGTTGTGTCCAATTTCAATGAGGCTGTACCCTCGTTGATTATCTGCCAGCTATGAACAAATTTGGTTTGTGGGAATATGGGGTTTGAGCGGGCATTGAACTTTGATTCGTCTAAATTTGAGCAACCAGCTATCTCCAAGCTCGATTGGTGTTTCACCTCTACTCAAGGGTCGTCCCACTCTTTTGCCACAGAGATGGGTTCATCCGTTAGTTTAAGATTGCCCGTGAGTAGCTCGCTGGGATTCGGGGTGGCAAGTTTAGGGCTCTTTATTTGCTTTTTGCTGGCTAAACCATGATGCAAAAGGTACGGGGGTGCAGCCCTGCTGTTTTGTGCTTGTAGGTTTGTAATTTATATTTCATCGTTCCCTTACGGTACTGTTAACTATTGCTCCTGCGTGCGGTTCTATCTCATATACTTGGCGTGGCAAATGGTTTGGTTTAAATTATGGTGGGGCGGGTTTGTGTGTTTGGGCGGGCTAGGGTTTTAGCTCATGAAGGCCCGGCGGGCGGGCATGTCTCGGGTGTAGGCTGAGTGCTTTAGTTTTAAGCTACTTCGTGGATTATGCCAAGTGTACTTTCCAGTGCACTTACCTTGTTACGACTTATCTCATCTGATGTTTTGGTTTGGTGTTATGAAGCTTTTGGTGTTGGTGTGTTGATGAGGGTGACGGGCGGTGTGTACGCATTCCATGGCGTTGTTCAGTCGGGCGGTCTTGCGCGGCTTACTGCTAAATCCTCCTTTGGGCACTTGTTTCATGGTGCTGGGGGTTATTTTCTGTTGTGGAGAAAATGTAGCCCATCTCTGCCTGTGCGTTAGCTACACCTTGACCTGACGTGTTAGTGTTGGGCTGGTTTGCCCGCGGCTGGTTCTTTTGTAAGGCGGGCTGGAAGACGGCGGTATATAGGCTGAATTTGTGCGAGAACAGGTGAGGTGGAACGTGGATTATCGGTTATAGGACAGGCTCCTCTAGTACGGTGTGGAATGCCGTCAAGTCCTTTGAGTTTTAAGTTTTTCACTTGTAATACTCTGGCGGGCAGGTCGGTTTAAGAGTCTGCCATGGTTTACGTCTAAGCATAGTAGGGTATCTAATCCTAGTTTGTGTCTTAGTTTTCGTGTGGTCAAAGGATTATGTTTGGGGAGGGTTTGATGGTGTTCTATGTAGTATGGGGGTTTTACGTCGGTGTTACATGTTTTGTTCTGTTTCTCCCCATGGGTAAAATATTTCTAGTCACGTTTTACGCCGTGCGGTGTTATTTTGGGCTCATCGTATAACCGCGGTGGCTGGCACGGTGTTTACCGGCCCTGAGTGCCGTGCCTAAATCAAGCTTGAAGTGTAAGTGGCTTATGTGTTAATGTCAATCACTGCTGAGTTCCGTGGGGGTGTGGCATGGGCTAGACGTTGTGGGCTGTCTATTATGACGTGCCTGATGTCGGCTCTTATGGGGGTGTTTAGGCGTTGGCACAGGAGGGCTGAGACTTGCATGTGTATGGTCGGCATCAAATAACACTAAGTTTAGGACCAAGACGGTGGTGTTTCCGGGAGTGTGTGGGGGTCCATTACGGCAACTTCAGGGCCGTGCTTTGTGGTTTTAAGCTACGGTAAC